TGGAAAAGATTCTTCAAGAGTTTCGGGTCCCAGAAGCGCGTGATAAATGCCGCCAAAGCCTAAGACTGCGGAGGAAATTAGGTGAAGTACTCCAGATACAAAGTATGGAAAAGTATCTAGAACTTCTCCCCCCGGCCCTACTCCCCAACCTAGAGTAGCTAAGTGTGGAAGTAAAATCAACCCTTGTTCATACATGGGCTTTTCTGGTACGAAATGGGCTACTTCAAATAAGTTCATTGCTCCGGCCCAGAATACGATTAATCCGGCATGGGCTACGTGAGCTCCAAGTAGTTTACCGGACAAATTGATAAGTCTGGCATTCCCAGCCCACCAAGCAAAGCCGGTGGTTTCTTGGTCACGACCAGCTAAAACGAAAGTTCCATTAAAGAGCGTTTCCACGTGGTAGAACCTCCTCAGGGAATATAAGATTTTCATGAGGCTGATCCTGAGCTGCCATCCACGCACGAATACCCTCGTTTAAAAGAATATTTTTGGTGTAGAAAGTCTCAAATTCAGGATCTTCCGCTGCACGGATTTCCTGGGAAACGAAGTCATAGGCACGTAGGTTCAGAGCCAGGCCAACTACTCCAATAGCACTCATCCATAAACCGGTGACGGGTACAAATAGCATAAAGAAATGTAACCAACGTTTATTGGAAAAAGCAACACCAAATATTTGGGACCAAAAGCGGTTAGCAGTGACCATTGAATAAGTTTCTTCCGCTTGAGTTGGGTTAAAAGCTCGGAAGGTATTTGCACCATCACCATCTTCGAATAGAGTGTTTTCTACGGTAGCCCCATGAATAGCGCATAGTAGAGCCGCGCCTAATACTCCGGCAACTCCCATCATATGAAATGGGTTCAACGTCCAATTATGAAATCCTTGGAAGAAAAGGATGAATCGAAATATAGCTGCTACGCCAAAACTCGGCGCAAAGAACCAACCGGATTGTCCCAGTGGATAAATAAGGAATACGGAAACAAAAACAGCGATTGGACCAGAGAATGAAATTGCATTATAAGGCCGCAATTGAACAGACCGAGCAAGTTCAAATTGACGTAACATAAAACCTATTAGTGCAAAAGCCCCATGGAGAGCGACAAAAGTCCACAGACCACCTAATTGACACCAACGAGTAAAATCTCCTTGTGCTTCCGGGCCCCATAGTAGCAACAAAGAGTGTGCTAAACTATTGGCAGGAGTGGAAACCGCCGCGGTTAAGAAATTGCAACCTTCTAAATAGGAACTTGCTAATCCATGGGTATACCAAGAAGTTACAAAAGTAGTCCCTGTAAACCAACCCCCTAAAGCGAAATAAGCACAAGGAAAGAGCAATAGGCCGGACCATCCTACAAAAACGAAACGGTCCCTTCGTAACCAGTCGTCCATAATATCAAATAGATCATTTTCTTCTTTAGTAACTCTACCAAGGGCTATAGTCATAGTGATCCTCCTATTCAATTACTTCAACCATTTCCGAGCACCTCATATTACTTCCAAGGCATACGATAGTTTGATTATCCGTGGACGATTTCTTTCTCGTTCAATGCCTTTTTTCAATGGTCTCGAAGATAGAAATTTTGCATTTTTATCTATGGGGTCACAACCAAGGTTATGGTAAATCCATGAATTTCATTCGATTAATTTTTCTTATACTATTAATTTTTCTTATACTATTATACTATTAATTTTTCTTATACTATAGAACGTCTAGTAACAAGAATATGAAATCATAATATAGTGAAAAATTCTTGCCTTGTGCGGTCTAAGTCTAAGGAAATAAAAAAAATCTGCTTATACAACAATTTCATCCACATCGAATTTATATATCAGAATAGCGGATAGAGGCATCATTCAAGGGGTCAGGTCTACTTACTTTATCTTTCTTTCCAATTTTATGGTGGGTTTGATAAGAACCTTTTTTGCTTTGTTGATAAATAATCGAACAAAAAAAAATTATAACCCACTTGTTTTATTCTAACAAGCCCTATATGGAAATGCCCGCGGAAGAGAAAATATATCTGATTCTCTCTCTCAGCCTATATAAAATTTTAGAAAGAAAAAAAGAATTTTCTTCTTTTTTTTATTAACATTAAGAAAAAAGAATATAACAAAAATGGAATTGGCAATATAATTTTTATGCACTTTTGAAATGAAAAAAAAAGAAGGATTTTTTGCAATCGTTATTTCTTGCTTCTGTCATATCACGAAAACCTTTCGATTTGGAACGGGGAGAGATGGCTGAGTGGACTAAAGCGGCGGATTGCTAATCCGTTGTACAATTTTTTTGTACCGAGGGTTCGAATCCCTCTCTTTCCGCCCCCTCGGATCATTTGGGACTTTCGAATTGTAAGGAATTCTGACCCCCGGATTTTCTCATAGATAAATGTACGAAATAAATCCGATTTGTAAGAAAAAATTCCAAAAAATTTGGGATTTTTACTCCTCACGCCCAGGATTACGTCCTGGGTCATTAGATAAGAATCCAAAGATAAAGAGGGAAACAAAGAATATCACTACTGTATAAACAAAAAGTTTGAGAGTAAGCATTACATAATCTCCAAGATTTTTTTTTAAGGAATAGATTACCCGTTTTTCCTTACCACACAGATCCACTAGGATGGTTTTTTTTATTTTGACACCTAAAAATGCAAAAATAAATTCTAAAAAAAATTGCAAGAATTTCTTTATAATAAGCAGTCTTATCAATATCAAAAATTAGTTTAGGTATTGTTTGGGTACCTAAAGGTACCTGCTCAACGTAGGTGCAGGGGGTAGAAAGGCTGATCCAAATTTATTGCTGCAGCTATACATTCAATGTAGAAGAATTTGAATTTTAGAATCGAAGATTCATAATATAATACTTTTCGGTTCTTATCCATTTTTTTAATTTTTTTGGAATGAATACATCATTCAATTTGGCAGACAGAATAGTAAAGATTTCATCGAAAACTTACAGCAGCTTGCCAAACAAACGCTAATAGAAAAAAGAGTACAGGTATGACAGGCATAAAATCCACGATTGGGTTGAAAATGGCATAAGCTTCGGGTAATTTGGCGAAGAAAAAACTAGTCGGATAAAGAACAGAATTAAAACAGATATAGGTTAAACTAAGTATATTAGGCATAACAAGCATTTCGTTCTTGTAGAGTAGATAATTAGATTTTGATTGAGTTATTTTTCTAAGGGAAAAAGGAAAAGAAAAGGTGGATTCAAAATTCTTTTTTCTTCGGACTTTCCCAAACACAAAATACCTCCTTGTATTCGCATTCTCAAACGAGAATGGAATAAATTCGACTTTCATATAATATCTTAATAGAATTCTATGTAATGATCAATGCATTTTTTGGATTCTATATTATCTGCATGTCTAGAATCCTAGCAAGAAAATATCCCTCATTTTTTAGGTAATTGAAGTGGGATTGACGAATAATATATAAAAATAATACTGTTTATTAGTGTCGCATAAAATGAAATGGGGCGTGGCCAAGTGGTAAGGCAGCGGGTTTTGGTCCCGTTACTCGGAGGTTCGAATCCTTCCGTCCCAGATTTTTTCTGATGAAACGAAAGATAGACTCGTATTGTGCCCTGCACGACATAAAAGTTTATTAAAGAGAATAATTCTCTTTTATCAACTCTTAAATTAGATGCATTTTTAAGCATTCATTTTCTTTTTCAGAAAACAAAATCAAGTGTCAAGTCCAGTCAAATTGAATATCTTTATTTTCATGAAAAATTTAGGTCTATCAGGCACATTCAGGACATGCTCCTACTACGCATTACTCATATGTGTTTTGAATATGTGTTTTGCAATTCGAACTTCTTAGATAAACTTTATGCTCCATATCCCTGAAGTGGGAATTCTTACAGGATCTATTTGACACCCAATGGGAAAGAAAAGAAGTACCCCCTATTTCTTTTCCCCGAAATAAAGAACTAAAGTAAGTAAAAAAAAGAAAAGTATTATTATTATTTTTACTTACTTTTTTCTTTCTTTTGTTACTCCAGTCAAAGAAGTATGAGAATTTTAGAACTACCAAAAAACTGCCAATCTTTTCATTAGCATAGTTTATTTGTTGGAGAAGAGTGGCTCTTTCTCATTTCAGGATTGATCATCTCGAGTTCTCTGTTGAGGATGGAAATTCAATAATAAAAAAGTCTTAAGCAAACTATTTTATTCCTCTTTTTCAAACTATGTTTCATTCATATGATAGAATATGGGCTTAAATAAATTGGATCTTTGCAGAGTCTTTCCTGAGAAATACTTATTTCTTTTATCCATATTTTTTCCATAGATAGCAAGTTTGAATTAGTATACAAAACCAATGACTATTCATGATTCCATCTATATTGGATCAATTCTCGATACCACTTTGCAATGAAATTAGAGGAATGTTATGGTAAAACTTCGTTTAAAACGATGTGGTAGAAAGCAACGTGCGACTTGAAGGACATGATCAATTGTGGATTTTGCTATCCATCATTTTCCATAGTAATGAAAATGCTCTTGGCTCGACATAGTCTGTTCTATTCATTCCGAACGGAATTTCCGCTGGGTTCTTTGTAAGTAAATAGTACACGATGGAGCTCGAGAAGACAGAATTTTTTTTATCAAGGGAAAGAATCTAGGGTTAGTGAAAACTAATAAATTAGGCCAACTTTGTAAGTCTATCCTTAATATAGAAATCTAAAGGTTAAAATAAGAAAAAAGTCCAATTTTGAAAGATTGGAAAACTTTTTTGATTAAAAGTCTATCAGAATCGATCGTTCATATTCGATTTCTATAGAAGAGGAAAATGCTTTATCGAAGGAAATAATAAAAAAAGAAAGGGTATGTTGCTACTCTTTTGAAAGAAAAAAGAATAAGAATTCCCGAAGTAATGTCTAAACCCAAGGATTTCACAAATCAAAGATAAAGGATTCCGGAACAAGTAAACACGATTTTCAACCGTCTCAACAATAGAATTAGATCAGAATAAGGAATAAAAGTAAATTTGTTCGAGATGAGATAAAGAAAAGAGTTTAGAGACGACTCAAAAAATTTCGAAGGATTTTGCTTTTGAAGTCTTTCAGTCAAAATTAGCCAACTTGAGTCATGAGTATAAATGAAATTTGTTTTTTCTTTTCTTTAAGGAAATTAATGCAAGTCATAGTCTAATTTCTATTTACTTGTATTATAGACAGAAATTCAAATTATTTTCTCGAGCCGTATGAGGAGAAAACCTCCTATACGTTTCTAGGGGGGGCATTGTTTATCTACATCTATCCCAATAAGCTGTCTATCGAATCGTTGCAATTGATGTTCGATCTCGAAGAGAAGGAAGAGATCTTCGAAAAGTGGGTTTTTATGATCCAATAAAGAATCAAACTTGTTTAAATGTTCCAGCTATTCTCTATTTCCTTGAAAAGGGTGCTCAACCTACAAGAACTGTTTATGATATTTTAAGGAAGGCAGAATTCTTTAAAGATAAAGAAAGAACTTTGAGTTAATTGAAGAACTAAATGAATAAAAAAGTAGGAGAGGGTCACTAGTACCCCTTAATTATTTAGACACAATTTGCCCCTTTTTTAGTCCCATTTTTTTTGCTGCATTTATGTCGTGCCAATCCAACAAAAGCCCTTTTTTTATTTCTTTTTTGTATCTAATTGGTTTTCTTACCATTGTATTTCCATTGACAAAGGTCTATTGAACAAATAGAATTTGTAGATAGATAGGTCTCTTTATCGTCACTCCATATTAGGTATTTCTCTCTACACTTCGCCCAAATGATGGGGTTGTCCCCCTTGCATGTACTCTCATACAAGACTTATTTATTTCTTTAAATAAAAATTGCTAAAAAAATGACAATTTTTCCATTGTGATTGGGGCTGCTCCTTTTTTAACCTTAGTTAAATTTAACGGGATCCATTTATTTTGGTATTTGAGTGTTTTTAATGGGTTATAAAAATTTTCTTTCTTTTGATGTATTGACTTGCTAATTCAACGTTTTGACAGGAGCGTCCGGTGTAATTCCATCGATTTTTGGATTTCGATCGTATCTAAGACCCTTTTTTATCTGGGTTGCTAACTCAATGGTAGAGTACTCGGCTTTTAAGTGCGACTATGATCTTTTACACATTTGGATGAAGCAACAAATTCGTCCAGACTCTTGGTAGAGTCTAGAAGACCACGACTGATCCTCAAAGGTAATGAATGGAAAAAATAGCATGTCGTAATAAAATCAATTTTTTTTTTTTTTTTTGAATAAAAAAATTCTGATTTTCTGGGTCTAGTGAATAAATGGATAGAGCCTGGCTCTAATTCTGGTAAAATTTAAAGCAACGAGCTTAACTTCTTAATTGGAATGATTCCCCGATCTAATTAGATGTTAAAAATGGATTAGTGCCTGATGCGGGGAAAGATTGGGTTTTCCTATGAGTGGACCCCTTACTTTTTTTTTTTTAGAAATCCTAATTATTCTTGAATTAGGAATTGAAAGGGATGTTATGAATTGAATGTGTAAAAGAAGCAGTATATTGATAAAGAGACTGTATTCCAAAGTCAAAAGAGCGATTGGCCTGCAAAAATAAAATATTTGTTCTTTTTTTTTTTATTAGAACAAACATAAACTAATTCGATAGAAAAGGAACAGAAAAAAACCTATGGGTTAGAGTTCCTTTCTTTCCAGAGTTTGTATTAAAAAATGCAACACCCTGTTCTGACCATATTGCACTATGTATCATCATTTGCTAAATCGAGAAATGTTTTTTTTCTCTGATTCAAGTAAAAATACAAATGGAAAAATTCGAAGGGTATTCAGAAAAACAGAAATCTCGTCAACAAAACTTTGTCTTCCCACTTCTCTTTCAGGAATATATTTATGCATTTGCCCATGATTATGGATTAAATGGTTGCGAACCTGTGGAAATTTTTGGTTGTAATAACAAGAAATTTAGTTCACTACTTGTAAAACGTTTAATTATTCGAATGTATCAGCAGAATTTTTGGATTAATTCGGTCAATCATCCTAACCAAGATCTATTGTTGGATCACAGTAATCATTTTTATTCTGAGTTTTATTCTCAGATTCTATCTGAAGGGTTTGCGATCGTTGTAGAAATCCCATTCTCGCTAGGAGAACTCTCTTATCCGGAAGAAAAAGAAATACCAAAGTTTCAAAATTTACAATCTATTCATTCAATATTTCCCTTTTTAGAAGACAAATTTTTGCATTTACATTATATATCACATATAGAAATACCCTATCCTATCCATTTGGAAATCTTAGTTCAATTCCTTGAATACCGGATCCAAGATGTTCCATCTTTGCATTTATTGCGATTCTTTCTTAACTATTATTCGAATTGGAATAGTCTTATTACTTCAATGAAATCCATTTTTCTTTTTAAAAAAGAAAATAAAAGACTATTTCAATTCCTATATAACTCTTATGTATCAGAATATGAATTTTTCTTGTTGTTTCTCCGTAAACAATCTTCTTGCTTACCATTAACATCT